GTTCAGTTACGCACTTATTTAAAAACGAATAAACCTCAGTTCCAAGAAATAATATCCGCTACTAAGACATTAACCGCTGAAGCAGAAAACCTTTTGAAAGAAGGTATTCAAGAGCAACTGGAACGTTTTATACTTCAGGAGAAATGATAAAAAAAAGAAAAGAAATGGATAATTCTTATTTTTGATTCTTTGGTCAATTTTATTCTTTAATTTAATTTTTAAAGAAATTCTATAACTATAAATAGAAGTATAGTTCGTTTAAGTATATAATAATAGAAAGAAGTATATAACTCATATTTGTTTAATATTCAATCTTAAAGCATTCAGAATGTCTTTCTTATCTTTTTTCTAAATAGAAAAAAATATATTCTATATAATATTCGATATAATATATAGAAATTAGAAATGGAAATAATAACTAAATATCAATATAGATATAAATATATTGATATTGCGTCCAATAGGATTTGAACCTATACCAAAGGTTTAGAAGACCTATGTCCTATCCATTAGACAATGGACGCTTTTCGCTTTTTTTGACTTTCCAATTGTTAAAAAAAAGAATGGGCGAAATCTTTTTAGCAATTGTGTATTGAAGTGAATTCAATACACAATTGCTATTAGAAAATTCTACTAGAGAAAATTGTCTCTAATAAAAAATCAAAAGGGGCAATTTAGAATTTAGAGCGGGTAGCGGGAATCGAACCCGCATCGTTAGCTTGGAAGGCTAAGGGTTTTAGTCGACGTCGATTGATCATTTTTATATTTTTAACGTCTCTAATTCAAAACCGAACATGAAACTTTGGTTTCATTCGGCTCCTTTATGATGGATGGAGAAATTCCCAAATAAAAAAAGACGGGAACGAAATAAAAATTCGACCCATAACATCTATGTTAGCTTTTTTTCCGTCTGGGCGCTTTCACAGAAAATTTTGCTTTCTAGATGATCCTTCTAGAAGATAGAAACGGAAAACTCGAACAATCTTTCTAGTTACTTCGTTCTTTATTTCTATTTAACGGAATCCTTAGGAAAAGTATTTTGTTTCCACCGAGCTAAAACAATATAATATGTCGATGTCTTTAGTAAACCAAAGTTCTCGTTTAATAGCTATTTTGCTTCAATTTTTGCTATACCAAACAATAAATAGAACTGAAGATTTAGTTACGATTAGAAAGAAACTTTTCTGGCTTTATCCATGGATCCTCTTGTTATACTTATTGAATTGTAAATAGTCATCCAATTCAAAAATTATGTTTCGGAATTTCATAATCCAAATTTACAATTGATTAGAGTCTTTGGATACAAATTACGAGAATCTATAATCTTCCTCGAATCTTTCATTGAAAGGTAAAGGACTAAATCCTTTTAAGAAATAAAGTTTTTGATCGGAATATTAATCAAACCGAGAGACCCTTTAACTATTAAAGGGGTTAAAGGAACGAATCACACTTTTACCACTAAACTATACCCGCTACAATGCAATTATTGTATATAAATTGACCTTTTGTCGAACAAAGTAATTTGGAGTGTAATAAAAAATCAGATTTTTTTTATTTCATATTTTTTTTGGCTAAAAATCCATCGGATGAGTCTTTTTAACTTTAATAAAAAAAGGCCCGGCTGGGGACTGACCAGGCCAGGCTATTAAAATAAAAAGGATCTTTTACATGTGTTTGGACGAGACAAAATAAAAAAAGGATTCTCTATTTCTATTATTTCTATTATTGTGTTTTTCTTTTTTTTTTTTTCTCTTATATTAATAGTAATATATATATATTAATTCTATATATAAATATATGATAAATATATTATCATAATATATATTAAAAAATAAATTTTCTATATTTATATATATAGAATAAAATAGAGAAAATTATATAATAAAATAGAGAAAATGAAAAAAATATATATAATATTAAAGAATAATCTATAAAAAAAAAAGAAAGTTTTTTAAGAATAAAGTGGAGAAGGTTTTTTTTTCAAGCCTTTTTTTGTCTAATGGAACCTAAAAAGTATCCCTTTTCGATTAGGAGAGATGGCTGAGTGGACTAAAGCGTTGGATTGCTAATCCATTGTACGAGTTAATCGTACCGAGGGTTCGAATCCCTCTCTTTCCTTTTTTCCTTTTGATGATGTGTACTAGATAAAATCCTACTAAAATTAGAGCCTTTCCACTAATTAACTAAAGTAATAAAAAAACTTTCTTTTTTATTCTTCACGTCCCGGATTACGTCCTGGATCATTAGATAGGAATCCAAATATGAAGAGAGAAACAAAGAATATAACTACAGTGTATACAAAAAGTTTGAGAGTAAGCATTACACAATCTCCAAGATCTTACTTTTTTTTTTTTGAAAAAAAAAAAAGAGAATAGATTCTCTATTTTTATACCAAATATCTAATTTTTATACCAATAAATCAAGTGTTTTATTTTTTTTGAGAAAAAAAATAAAAAAAAAAGGTTTCAGAAAGTCATTTGTAATAAGATAATAGTCGAGTCTTTCATATTCAAACAGATTTGCCTACTAACATCTAGAGATTTTTTTTTGTGAACTCGAATCTAATTAGGTTCTTTCATTTAGGGAAAAGAGAATAAAATTGAGGAAATATAATTATCCATATTTAGTACGGCTACCAAAAAATGCAATGTTTGAATTTAGAGTTCGTTCCTAATGTCAAGATTTTTTTGATCTTTTGAATTGTTGTAAGATTAAAAATAAAAATCGTGAATTTTTCTAAGACAGTATTAAGAATTTCATCGAAAACTTACAGCTGCTTGCCAAACAAAGGCTAAGAGAAGAAAGAAAAGAGGTATTACGGGCATAACATCTACGATTGGATTCAAAAAGGCGTAGGCCTCCGGTAATTTGGCGACTAAAAAAGTGCTTGAAAAAAGGGCAGAATTCAAACAAATACAGATCAAATTAAATATATTAAGCATAACAAAAATTGGTGTTATTGTGGATAATTTAATTTTGATTGAGTTATTAATATATTTTTTATATAAGGAAAAAAATAAAGAAAGATAGTCTAAAAAGACTTTGTTGAACTTACTCAATCAAAAATCCTTTCATTCTCTTATGAGAATGAAAGAAATAATATTTTCATACAATATCTTAATTGAATTCTATGTAATGATCAATAAAGTCAGTTTGATTTGCTATCTACACGTTCTAGCACCAATGTAATCTATATTTAATTTGGGCTTAAATTGAATTGACGAATAACCAATAGCAATATTACTCTTTTAGTAATCTTGAATAAAAATCGAAATGGGGCGTAGCCAAGCGGTAAGGCAACGGGTTTTGGTCCCGCTATTCGGAGGTTCGAATCCTTCCGTCCCAGAGTACAGTCATTACGGAATCAAGCGTCTATTGCCTTTGTACACCATCTTTCTCTTTCTGTTTAAAAATGCAATATTTTTTATATTGAAATGAAAAGAAGAATCAACTTATTTTTCATCATTTCAACCGAATTCAAAAAAATCTATTAAGTCTATTAAGTAAGGTAGAACCGTAGATTCTAAGAGTTTTAATTAAAAAATTAATATATATATATATATATATAAATATAGATTTCTATTCAGATTTAGATTTTACATATATACAATCTAATATGGGATTCATTTGAATTCTGACTGAACCTTTTACGCCTAAATTCACTATTCCATTCATAGAGAAAGAAAAAGTATAGATTACGATATACTGACTGAACTATGACTATTCATGATTCCATCATTGAATCAATTACACAAACTAAAGGAATGTTATGGTAAAACTTCGTTTAAAACGATGTGGTAGAAAGCAACGTGCGACTTGAATTGAAGGACATGATCTGCTGTGGATTTTTTGATCCGCCACTTTTTATATTAGGAATAGAGGTGCTCTTGGCTCGACATTTTGTGTTCTATTTTATTAGAGTCTTGCACTTTTTTTGAATATAAAAAAGAGTACAGGATGGAGCTCGAGGAAAATAGAAAGTTTTTATTCCTTTCGCAGGAGTAAGGATCTAGGGTTAGTGCGAATCAATAAGTTGGAACAACTTCGTAAGTCTTTTTATTTTTATATTGAAAAAAGGCCCTTTCAAGTAATTTTACAATGGAAAAGGAAATTTTCTTAAAATTGTAAAATTTTTTGAATCAAAAGTCTATCATGCGTGAATCAAGCGTTTGTATGAGTCTTTGATAGAAAGAAAAGAAATCATAAACAAAATAAGGGGCTTGTTGCTGCCCTTTTTTAATAAAACGATTAAAGATCACCGAAGTCATGTCTAAACCCAAAGATTCAAAGTAAGGATAAAGAATCCTGAAACAAGGAAATCCCGTTTTCAATTGTTTGAACAACTAGATCAGAATGAAGAATCACAATAGATTCTCAAAAATGAGACAAACAAAAAAACGGGTTAGAGACTACTCAATAAAAAGAGTACTTAAGGATTCTCTGTTGAGATATTTGAGAGTTATTGAACTTGAGTTACGAGAGTACGAATTTTACGAATGCTTTTTATGAAAAAAAATATTTCGGGTTTCAATACTGGTTAATTTTTTTAATGTTTTTATTAATCTATTTAATATTTGAATTTTATACAGAGAGTTAACTTCTACTCATTGAATTTTTGAATTTTTTTTCTCGAGCCGTACGAGGCCAAAGCCTCTTATACGTTTCTAGGGGGGGTATTATTCATATACATCTATCCCAATGAGCCGTTTATCGAATCGTTGCAATTGATGTTCGATCCCGAAGAGAAGGAAGAGATCTTCGGAAAGTGGGTTTTTATGATCCGATAACAAATCAAACTTATTTAAATTTTCCTGCTATTCTCGATTTCCTTAAAAAAGGCGCTCAACCAACAAGAACAGTTCATGATATTTCAAAGAAGGCAGGAATTTTTACGGAATGAAGTCTTAATAAAACGACATTGAATTAATTAAATATAAAAAAGAGGATGTGAAAGATTCGTATATAGCTTGGTATCAAATTTTATCTACTCTTTTCTTTCC